CTCAAAAAAATATAGATTTTTCGTGAATACTCAGTTCAGTAGAGTGGGAAGCGTGTGCGATTCTTTTTGTTACAAAATATCTTATCTACTAGATCTTTTTACAATAAAATTTTATTTATCTTAGGCATTTCGTTTATACACAAAAGTAGTCCTTGACTATAATGTATATATACATCTGATCATAGATTAGATACGTATTACTTTTTTTTTATACATTAAAGAAATTAATAAAGGAGGATTTTCAATGCGAGATTTTAAAACATATCTTTCCGTGGCACCGGTATTAAGTACTCTATGGTTTGGTTCGTTAGCTGGTTTATTAATAGAAATTAATCGTTTTTTCCCAGATGCGTTGACATTCCCCTTTTTTTAATTCTAGTTATTAACGTGGTAAGGGGGTAACGAAGATTAGAGATAGAATTGACTAATCCCCCCCTTTATTAAGAATAGAATTAAATAATTTTTGGGGTACTAAAAAAAAATACAGAATAAAATTAGATTCAACTTCATCAAAACTTGAGTTTCAGCTATACTGAAAATTTGAATTTAGGTCTAGAATAAGAGTATTATACAAAAGAATAAAAAAAAATAGTGTGATTAGAAAAATAGTTAGAAAATTTTTGAATTTGATTATCTACTCTTTTTAACTTTAGATACTATTATTACTCTATGGATTGCAACGACATAGTTTTAATTGCATTTCGAGTTAGCAACATCTATTTTTTTATGTTTTTTTCTTCTTTACTTCGGGTCGAAAATAAAAATATAAAAGTTGTTTGAATCAAAAATCCCAAAAAAAGGAGGTTCATGGCTAAGGGTAAAGATGTCCGAGTAAAAGTCATTTTGGAATGTAATAGTTGTGTTCGAAAGAGTGTTAATAAGGAATCAAGGGGCGTTTCCCGATATATTACTCAAAAGAATCGCCACAATACGCCCAGTCGGTTGGAATTGCGAAAATTCTGTACCTATTGTTACAAACATACAATTCATGGAGAGATAAAAAAATAGATCGAACCGACTGGCTAGCTATCGTTCTTTCAATTCAATCACGAAGACAAAATTATTTTCATTATATACTATTTTTATATATTTAAATATTATTATTATATATAAAATAAAAGAGAAATAAACAAACTAAATCCTATATTCAGCTGGACCTAACAAATTAGATTTAAGAAATAGGATTTTCGGTATAAGGAAGAACTTAACTAAACTATGGATAAATCCAAGCGACCCTTTATTAAATCCAAGCGAGCTTTTCGTAGGCGGTTGCCCCCGATCCAACCGGGGGATCGAATTGATTATAGAAACATGAGTTTAATTAGTCGATTTATTAGTGAACAGGGAAAAATTTTATCGAGACGAGTAAATAGACTAACCTTAAAACAACAACGATTAATTACTATTGCTATAAAACAAGCTCGGATTTTATCTTTGTTACCTTTTCTTAATAATGATAAACAATTTGAAAGAACCGAGTCGACTACTCGAACTTCTAGTTTTAGAACAAAAAATAAATAAAAAAATAATAGGCTTTTTTTTTTAGATTTTATTAAGAATAAGCTGGAATCAAAATTTGAATCTGAACTCAAACACGGATTACGATTTTGTTCGAAAAAACTGAGATTAGAGATTTTATTGTCGTATTATAATGTAAGATAATAAAAAAATCGGGAAATTTGTTTTTTTTTTTGAATTGATTTTTTTTATATTTAGTTATCTTTTTTATCAGATTCATTTCTACTCTATACTCCCGGAGTTTATTCTCCGGGGAATTTCATTTAAAAAATTTCGGGGTATTCTTTACAATCTTCTTTTTTTATGATCTCATTTGAAATCATATAAAGACAATTCCTATTTAATATAGCTATTTGTGCAAGTATTTTACGATTAAGAAGCAACTGTTGTTGGTACAGATCGTGTATAAATTGACTATAATTATAGTATCCCCCCTTCGCGCGAATTACTGCGTTTATCCGAGTGATCCATAAACGACGAAAATCTCTCTTTTGTTTATCTCTATCCCTATGAGCCGAAACCAAAGCTCTTATTTTCTGTTGAGCAATGGTTCGTGTAAGTCTTGAATGAGCCCCTCGAAAGCTTGATCCAAATAAACGAATTTTTGTTCTACGTCTCCGAGCTATATATCCTCGTCTAACTCTAGTCATTGAATAAATGAAACTTTGATGAATAACTAATTGATTTTCTTTCGTTCAGTTATTCTTTTCTCCCGTTCTAGTCTATTAATAACACAACGGATTTTTCCAATGTATAAAATAAAAATCCCAACGGCTTTTGCTGCAATAACCTTCCCGACCACGATTTTTTTTATTTTTTCAACATTTCGTCGTGAAACAAGACAAAAAACCTAAGAATAAGCAAAAGTATTAATGTATTAAATAAAAATAAATAAAAAATAAATAGAAATTTCAAATTCAAGTTAAATATAGATGAAAAAGATAGCTAAATAAAGAAAAAATTGTGGATTCCTTCGTTTCTATGGTTACTTCTTAAACGGTGAGGTCCTCTCTATACACCGGAGCCCCTTAAATGTTGTAATTTCTGTAATATTGCTGATAACTTGTACAGTTCAAACTTTTTTGGCTCTACCCATGAATTATCCAGTAATAGGTCTTTCACAACGAGATCCACTTATATAGTAACGGTATTTAATTTGGAAGGTTAGCTAGATAGCTGACCCTATTAGTCCGTTGTTGCAAGAATGGGAGCTTAAATTTTTCTGCTCTTAAAATAGAATTTCCCGCTTAATCGATAACGTTCGCGCTACCAATGGGAAATTCTTTATTATCTTATAGAAACCATAGATTTCATACCCAATAGATGAATAGAGCGTTGTCTTTTTAGAGATTGGCTTGAGTTTTTCATTTTATTGTATTTATCCTATTCACCGGTACGGATCATTGATACTGGAAATTTTATTTATTTTCCTTTTTCGTTTGTTCCAGCCCATAATCTGAACGAGTCACACATACACCCTAGTACATGTTCCTCGGCGCTGAGGACATCCCCTAAGAGCGGGGGATTTCGTGACATTTCTGATTGGCTGTCTTGTGTTTCTAATAAGTTGTTTAATAGTTGGCATGCTAAATTATATACGTAATGAACTGGTTTAGATCAATCCTAACCTAATGTATTTCTAGTTAATAGAATATTAAGATAAACCCAGTAACAAGATAAAAGTTCAAATTCCTGTGTTTAACTATTTTTATTTTTTTATTCGACCGCTACAAGATCAACAATTCCATAAGCCTGGGCTTCGGTTGCTGACATAAAAGCATCCCTTTCCATATCTTCGGATACAACCCACAAAGGTTTGCCCGTTCTTTGTACATAAACCCTTGTGAGGGTTTCGCGCAATTTCAATAGTTCTTCCGCTTCCAAGATAAATTCTCCTGTTTGGGCCTCATAAAAAGAACTAGCAGGTTGATGAATCATTACCCTGATGATATACTTTAAAGGGGGTTTTCGATCTCGCGCAATGAGGCGAAGATAAAAAATAGAGAATAATAATAAAAAAGATAGAATTGAACAACCGTACGTGCATCTTTTTCGCCTTGCATACGGCTTTACAATGGAATTTACTTTATTTTATGTGAAAGAAAAAAAAGATCGATCAGATCCAGACTAGTAAATGATCCAATTACCACCCTTCTTTTTGGATAAATTAAAAAATACTATGATGGCTCCGTTGCTTTTTGTTTATTTCGTCTGGAATTCAGCAATCCCAAAGTTTCTTTTTGATCCGATTCGAAAACTAAGGAAAAAGACGTTTTTTGGACTCTTTCAACCATAAATATTGTTTTAAGAGTCTTTTGGTATTAAAAAGTTTGTGACGCTGAAACAGATTCCCAATAAAAAAAATAGGGAATACTCTTTATCTCATACTACTCTTTCGATACATAATCTAATGTTTTGCAAAAAATATATATATATAGAAAAAATTTCTCATATCGAATTCAAGGTGCCATGCTATTATTACTTAATTTTGTTAAGTTAAGGCATAGTATTCTTTTTTTCTCGAATAAAAAACTCATTGGCGCCAAGCGTGAGGGAATGCTAAACGTTTGGTAATTTCTCCTCCGACCAGGATAAAAGAACCCATTGAAGCAGCTAACCCCATACATATTGTATGTACATCTGGTCGCACAAATTGCATAGTATCGTAAATAGCTACTCCAGGTATTACCCAGCCGCCCGGAGAATTTATAAATAAATACAAATCTTTGGTATCATCCTCGATACTGAGATATATCATAAGACCAATAAGTTGATTCGAGATCTCGCTATCGACCTCTTGGCCTAAAAAAAGCAATCTTTCTCGATAAAGTCGGTTGATTAGGATAAAATTGTATCCCTTATAAACCGTACATGCATCTTTTTAGGCATACGGTTCAAAAAAAAAATTGTTAAAAAAAAATCAATGTGTAGATTTATGTTTTTTATTTTGTATTTGTGTATTTGTAGAAGTTTTATAACTTATAATTATTATGATGAATAATCAAAAGTCTTTTTTCTATTCTATATTCTATTTTTTTTTTTTTCAATAAATATTATTATATTACTTTTTCCTCCGTTACTCTGAATTCTTCATTACCCATAATATTATTAAAAAAAAAAATTTACTAAACTTATCGAATTTACTTTTCATTGATGTATCATGTCATCGAGATCCAATCCAAATCACGATGGCATTTTCTTGTTCGTGAATGGCCTTTTTAATTCTTTTAGGTTTATGCTCTACTCCGGGTAAAGATCTGCCCAATTTCGATTTGCACATATAGGACAAATGTTTCCAATACCACTTGTGTATTTTTTTTCTCTTTTCTTTCGTCAAATTCAATATTTAACATATTCATTACTTTATTTGAATGATTAAAATTGAAATCCCCTTTATTATTCTATATTGTTTATTTTAAAATTTAGAATTGAAAATCAAAACAATTAGTTATTAGTTAAAAGTTAAAGTAAATAAAATATTTAAAACAAGTAGTAATCTTGAATATATTCCCAGTTGGGGTTGGGCTTTTTATAAACGGAGCCTGGATACTTCATTTTAGTGATCCAACCAAGTCAACCATAAATTATTTTAATTGATATATAATATTAATCCAAATCCCCCTAAAACTAAAAACAGGATCTAATTGCCTTTCACGCTCCAAATTTTTTATAATTCAATAAATTTTGTTTGGGTGAAAGGGAGGATCTCTCAATCGGGAGAGAGAACGGGGAAATCCCGTATGACCCAATATATCTGACAAGTCGCACTATACGTCAACCCAAGATGCATCTTCCTCTCCAGGACTCCGAAAGGGTACTTTTGGAACACCAATAGGCATTAAATCAAAGAAAAATTAAGTACTATAGTTCACTTTGATGTGGAAACGTAATAATATAGTTATTGTCTTCATAATATCAACCTTAAATATTATATTTTATGTATGGATTCTAATTATTAAAAATTAATAAAGGAAATTTCTTATGAATATAACCTTACAATAATAACCAAGTAGCAAAATATTTACTGATACAAGATGGTATCAACTTCCCATTGCGTATTGATACTTATCGGATATAGAATAGATTTGTTTCTCTTTGTTCCTACAAACAAAATTGTTCCATTATTACCAATAGAATAGAACAAACATTAACCCTTGTTCTGATATAATCCATTGAACAAAAGGGAGTCCATTGCATAGTATAGTCATAGTTTTTTCTAATGCAATAAAGTTACATCGTGTCATTTTTCTTTGATATAAGGGGTATTTCCATGGGTTTGCCTTGGTATCGTGTTCATACTGTCGTATTGAATGATCCCGGACGTTTGATTTCTGTCCATATAATGCATACAGCTCTGGTTGCTGGTTGGGCTGGTTCGATGGCTCTATATGAATTAGCAGTTTTTGATCCCTCTGACCCCGTCCTTGATCCAATGTGGAGACAGGGTATGTTCGTTATACCTTTCATGACTCGTTTAGGAATAACCAATTCATGGGGTGGTTGGAGTATTACAGGGGGGACTATAACGGATCCGGGTATTTGGAGTTACGAAGGTGTGGCCGGAGCACATATTGTGTTTTCTGGTTTGTGCTTTTTGGCAGCTATTTGGCATTGGGTGTATTGGGATCTAGAAATTTTTTCTGATGAACGTACAGGAAAACCTTCTTTAGATTTGCCTAAGATTTTTGGAATTCATTTATTTCTTTCTGGGGTGGCTTGTTTTGGTTTTGGCGCATTTCATGTAACAGGCTTGTATGGTCCTGGAATATGGGTGTCCGACCCTTATGGACTAACTGGAAAAGTACAACCTGTAAGTCCAGCATGGGGCGTGGAAGGTTTTGATCCTTTTGTTCCAGGAGGAATAGCCTCTCATCATATTGCAGCAGGTACATTAGGCATATTAGCGGGTCTATTCCATCTTAGTGTCCGTCCGCCTCAACGCTTGTACAAGGGCTTACGTATGGGCAATATTGAAACTGTTCTTTCTAGTAGTATCGCTGCTGTATTTTTTGCCGCTTTTGTTGTTGCCGGAACTATGTGGTATGGTTCAGCAACTACTCCGATCGAGTTATTTGGTCCCACTCGTTATCAATGGGATCAGGGATACTTTCAGCAAGAAATATACCGAAGAGTGAGTGCTGGACTAGCCGAAAATCAAAGTTTATCAGAAGCTTGGTCGAAAATTCCCGAGAAATTAGCCTTTTATGATTACATCGGCAATAATCCGGCAAAAGGGGGATTATTTAGAGCGGGTTCAATGGACAACGGCGATGGAATAGCCGTTGGATGGTTAGGACACCCCGTTTTTAGAGATAAAGAAGGACGTGAACTCGTTGTACGCCGTATGCCTACTTTTTTTGAAACATTTCCGGTCGTTTTGATAGATGGGGACGGAATTGTTAGAGCAGATGTTCCTTTTAGAAGAGCGGAATCTAAGTATAGCGTTGAACAAGTAGGTGTAACTGTTGAGTTTTATGGTGGCGAACTCGACGGAGTCAGTTATAGCGACCCCGCTACTGTAAAAAAATATGCTAGACGCGCTCAATTGGGTGAAATTTTCGAATTAGACCGTGCTACTTTGAAATCGGATGGTGTTTTTCGTAGTAGTCCAAGGGGTTGGTTTACTTTTGGACATGCTTCTTTTGCCCTACTCTTCTTCTTTGGACACATTTGGCATGGGGCTAGAACCCTGTTCAGAGATGTTTTTGCTGGTATTGACCCCGATTTGGATGCTCAGGTAGAATTTGGAGCATTCCAAAAACTTGGAGATCCAACTACAAAAAGACAAGGAGTCTAATATAAGATTGTTTTGTTATTTTTTGTGTGATTTGACGTAGGATACTAAATAAATCTTGATTTGAATCACCGACTCTTTTTGTTATTCTTTATCATTATCGGGAAAAAAATCTCGAGTAAACAGGTATGGAAGCTATAATTGTAAACCACAATCAAATCTATGGAAGCATTGGTTTATACATTTCTATTAGTCTCGACTCTAGGAATAATTTTTTTCGCTATCTTTTTTCGGGAAACTCCTAAAGTTCCCACTAAAAGGGTGAAATGATTTTAAATTATCTCAATTGAAGTAATGAGCCTTCGTATATTGGAAGGCTCATTACTTCAACTAGTCCCCGTGTTCCTCGAAAGGATCTCGTAATTGTTGAGAGGGTTGCCCAAAAGCGGTATATAAGGCATACCCAGTAAAACTTACAAGTAAACCAGATATAAAGATGGCGACTAGGGTTGCTGTTTCCATTATTATATAATTTCAAGACCACAATGGATCTATGCTAAAATAAATTATTTACAACGGAATGGTATACAAAGTCAACAGATCTCAATGAATAAAATCAGATTTATGGCTACACAAACCGTTGAGGGTAGTTCTAGATCTCGTCCAAAACCAACTACCGTAGGGTCTTTATTGAAACCGTTGAATTCGGAATATGGTAAAGTAGCTCCTGGATGGGGAACTACTCCTTTGATGGGAGTTGCAATGGCTTTATTTGCTATATTCCTATGTATTATTTTGGAAATTTATAATTCGTCCGTTTTATTGGATGGAATTTCAATTAATTAAATCCATAATAATAAGGGAATTCAAAATAACCAGGAAGTTCTATCCCTTTAATACAAAGTGAAGTTTTAGGGCTAGTATTTTTATTTCTAACCCCCCTTTATTGGTAGTTCGATCGCGGAATTTCTTTATTTCTGTATTTCCGGAATATGAGTGTGTGACTTGTTATAATTGATCCTATGGATAGTGCAGAGAACGAATCTGTCATCTTATTCTGATAGAGATGTTTATACTTCGTCGGATATTTTTTTTGTATCTGGAACACGGAATATCTAAATTAGATCAAGAAACATTTGAACTATGATTCTTATTTAATATTCAGACCTCGTGATCGGATTTTTTTTTTTTGATAAAGTAACAAACAGGCAAATTTTTTTTGTATTTTTAGTCATTATACCTATCCTATTGATTGAATAAGTGATGATCCCCATGGTTCTTACTCAAGGAATCTTTGGGTTTAACTTTAGGGTTTTACTGAGTCATCGGGGTTATAGTATGAATCTGGGGTTTCAATTGATTCATAGGGTCTTAACAAGAGAAATTCCTATAACTAATAAAAAGCCACATTATACAATACAAAAAAATAACACATTAAAATTAAAGACAAATAAAAAATAGGAAAAGAGAATATTCAAGAGGCCTGAAGTAACAATAAATAGAAAGACGAATGAGCCGACTTGATATATTGGCATTATCGCCGTAAAAACAAAAACTTTTTTCTTAGGTATCCTCCGAAAAGATAAAATTGACGATTAAGAATTTTTTTGTATTTGGGTGTGTTTGCTTGAGCCGTACGAGATGAAATTCTCATATACGGTTCTTAGAGGGGGAATTTGCGAGTTTTACCTATCTCAATAAAGTTTATGATTGGTTCGAAGAACGTCTCGAAATTCAGGCGATTGCAGATGATATAACTAGTAAATATGTTCCTCCTCATGTAAACATTTTTTATTGTCTAGGAGGAATTACGCTTACTTGTTTTTTAGTACAAGTAGCTACAGGTTTTGCTATGACTTTTTACTATCGTCCAACCGTTACAGAAGCTTTCGCTTCTGTTCAATATATAATGACTGAAGCTAACTTTGGTTGGTTAATACGATCAGTTCATCGGTGGTCGGCAAGTATGATGGTTCTAATGATGATCCTGCATGTATTTCGTGTGTATCTCACCGGGGGATTTAAAAAACCTCGCGAATTAACTTGGGTTACAGGCGTGGTTTTGGCCGTATTGACCGCGTCTTTTGGTGTAACTGGTTATTCCTTACCTTGGGACCAAATTGGTTATTGGGCAGTCAAAATTGTAACCGGTGTACCTGACGCTATTCCGGTAATAGGATCCCCTTTGGTTGAGTTATTACGTGGAAGTGCTAGTGTGGGACAATCCACCTTGACTCGTTTTTATAGTTTACACACTTTTGTCTTGCCTCTTCTTACTGCGGTATTTATGTTAATGCATTTTCTAATGATACGTAAACAAGGTATTTCTGGTCCCTTATAGAATAGAAAAAAATGTATCATAGATATTTGTAATCAATCATTTTTCATTTGAGGGAAGAACAGAAGAGCAACAGTATTTCATTGCTACATGTATGGATTCAATAATCCATGTATTTGGACATTTTCCTTCAACTCCATTTAGTTATTTAACATAACATGAATAACATCACTAGTTGAAGGTAATTCTCCGAAAAGAAAATGGATTATGGGAGTGTGTGACTTGAACTATTAATTAAGCCATGCAGGTATATGCCCTTTATCTTATCTGCCACATTGAAATTCAGAATTCAATGTGTCTTTTGCCCAACCGCCCTATAAGTACAGAGGATACGCTAGTTTGGTTGAAGAGAATCTTTTCTATGATCAATCTTGAATCATGTCATGCATGAAGGGGCTCCGTAAGATCCAGTCAAATGCGTAATTTTGGATAATATAATCCAATTTTTTTATCATTTTCTTATTCTTAATTATATTTAATATTATAATTAGAATAGATAGTTTGAATAGTATTGAAATGCATTCATTTCCTCTGCATTGACCTGATATATGCTACTATCGGAGTGAAACAAGGGATCTAACGAATAATAGAAGCTAGGCTATATTAGTAACAAGTAAACCCTTTATTTATATGATATGCAAATCTATATTCTGTTTTATATAAAGTAAAAATCTCCAAATATTTTGGAGATAAACACCAACTACAAGGTATGAGACGACCCAGAAAGCATTTGATCATGATCAAACTTGTAAGCCTACTTGGGTATTGAGCATTTATTTATATTATAAGAACATAATACTTTCCCACGGATAATTACAACGATGGGAAGGGGGATCTCAGAATTTGGTTCTTAGGACGAATTATTCCTAGGGATAAGATCCATATTCTGGATCCATTTGGTTCTTTTAATTCGTGCTCGAGCCGGATGATGAAAAATTAGCATGTCCGGCTCTTTTGGGGGATGAATTGAATATTTATACTAATTCACCTATCCTAATAACAAAAAAACCTGACTTGAATGATCCTGTATTAAGGGCTAAATTGGCGAAAGGGATGGGTCATAATTATTATGGGGAGCCCGCATGGCCTAATGATCTTTTATATATTTTTCCCGTAGTAATTTTAGGTACTATTGCATGTAACGTAGGCTTAGCAGTTTTAGAACCGTCAATGATTGGTGAGCCCGCCGATCCGTTTGCCACTCCTTTGGAAATTTTACCTGAATGGTATTTTTTTCCTGTATTTCAAATCCTTCGTACAGTACCAAATAAGTTATTAGGCGTTCTTTTAATGGTTTCAGTACCTGCGGGATTATTAACAGTTCCTTTTTTAGAGAATGTTAATAAATTCCAAAATCCTTTTCGTCGTCCAGTAGCTACAACTGTCTTTTTGATTGGTACCGTAGTGGCCCTTTGGTTAGGTATTGGAGCAACATTACCTATTGATAAATCGCTAACTCTAGGTCTTTTTTAAATTGATTCGATTGTGAAATAGCACAACGTGGGTATCTAGGGAATAGTCGCTTCAAAGTGAATTTTCCCTAGATACATCTATTCAAATTAATTATTCAATTTAATTCTTGCTCTATTCTATACAATTCAATCAATTTTTTTTCATCTTTTATTTTTATTTTTTGGTAAATGTAAATCAATTACCAAATGTTTTTCTAGAATGCCGAATATTTTTTTTACGTCTTCTATATGAAAATGCTCAATTTTAATAAGATCCTCTTGACTGTTATTCAAAAGGTCCGATAATGTATGTATATTGGCCTTTTTGAGGCAATTGTAAATCCTAGGTGGCAATTCTAATTGGTCAATAAAAATAGATTTCAATTTTATTTTTTTTTTGTTTTTCCCTAGTTCAGTCAATCTATCGTGAAAGGTAAAAAGGGGTAAAGAAACTTTGTGTTGATTGTCTTCTAAATGTAAGTTTTCTTCTTCCGCATGTAGAAAAGGAATAAATAAATCAATTAAATTCCGGGAGGCTTCATAAAGTGCTTCTTTTGGAGTTAAACTGCCGTTTGTCCATATTTCGAGAAAAAGTATTTCTTGTTTTTCATTCCCATTCCCATAAGAATGAATACTATGATTCACGTTTCGAACAGGCATGAATAGAGCATCTATTGGATAACTTCCATCTTGAAAGTTATTGGGCATTTTGGTATGATATCCGCGATTTCGTTCGAGTTTTAATTCAATCGACAAATCTATGGGTTCCGTCAAGCTGGCTATATGTTGTGTATTGTCAATTATTTCTACATAGGGCGGCAGGATGATATCCTGAGCAGTTACGCATCTAGGACCCCTAACATAAATAGACGCCTCACAAGTTCCATATAGATTACTTCTCAATATGATTTCTTTCAAATTCATTAAAATTTCATGGACTGATTCTTGAATACCCACGATTGTAGAGTATTCATGTGGTATTTTCTCAAATTTTGCACGTGTGATACATGTTCCTTCTATTTCGCCAAGCAAAGCTCGTCGCATCGCAATGCCTATTGTGTCAGCTTGACCTTTCATAAGTGGAGAAAGAATAAAGCGGCCATAATAAAGACATTTACTATCTGTTCTTGATTCAACACACTTCCACTGCAGTGTCCGAGTAGATACTCTTATTTTCTCTCGAACCATAGTAATATTATAAAAATTTGATTATATTTTTGAATCATTTATTTCTCTTGAAATCTCTTCAATGTTTTTTTTACACACGCCGTTTTTTAGGGGGCCTACAACCATTATGTGGCATAGGGGTTACGTCTCGTACGAAACTTAATAGTATACCGCTTCTACGAATAGCTCGTAATGCTGCATCTCTTCCGAGACCGGGACCCTTTATCATGACTTCTGCTCGTTGCATACCTTGTTCCACCACTGTACGAATCGCATTTCCGGCTGCGGTTTGAGCCGCAAATGGTGTCCCTCTTTTTGTACCTCGGAATCCACAAGTACCGGCGGAAGCCCAAGAAACAACCCGACCGCGTACATCTGTAACAGTCACGATGGTATTGTTGAAACTTGCTTGAACATGGATAATGCCTTTTGGTATTTTACGTGCACTCTTACGCGAAGTAATACGTCCATTTCTACGTGAACCGATTTTTGGTATAGGTTTTGCCATATTTTATCATTTCATAAATATGAGTCAGAGATATATGGATATATCCATTTCATGTCAAAACAAATTCTTCATTTTTTTTTACATCACTTAAATATTTTAGTTTTAATATATTTTATTTAGTATAAAATGGTTATCCTTGTCGTTGTTTATGTTTTGGGTTAGAACAAATTACTATAATTCGTCCCCGTCTGCGGATCAATCGACATTTTTCACAAATTTTACGAACAGAAGCCCTTATTTTCATATTTTTATTCCTTACGTTAAATTCTCAATCTATTTATTGGAAGAAAATAAGTTTCTTGGCATTTTAAATCCCGGATTGTATTCTGGCGAAAAGGAGTCTTTAAGTTGTTGAAACCCCTTAATAATTTTAATCCTTAGTGTGGAGTCTCTCAATTTTACGGCCTCGACTCATAATTATGATGGCTTACTTCACTATCTTATGGTAGGATCCATATAGAACTCCGCGGTAGCCCTCCGTAAATTTTAAAATTTAAATCTTCGAATCAAATCTTAATTTTAATTATCTAAATGAACTCAGAAGATCAAACCGTCATAAATCTTTTTTTGGTTTTGCGTCCCAGCCAAAACCCTATTAAAGTATCAACTAATAGAGCGGCGATATTAGATAACCTGTATTTTGTCTTTTTTTGTTCACAAATAGGAAATTTTGACGTATATTAGAGAAATTACCATATATAACATAAAATTTCTCCGCCAATCCCTTCTCGTCGAGCCTCCCGATCGGTCATTATACCGCGAGAGGTAGAAAGAATTACAATACCCATTCCGCCTAGAATTCTAGGAATTCTTTGATAGTTAGAATAGATTCGTAAACCAGGTCGACTGACTCGTTTTAAATATAAAGTATTTCTATATGGACATGGACTTTTCCTATTTCTTCTATGTCGCAGAGTTAAAATCAAGAAATTTTTGTTTCTTTCTTGATGTTTTCTTGCGTTTTCAATAAAGCCTTCTCTTAAAAGTATTTTAACAATGTTTTCGGTGATGTTAGTAGATGTTATTCGAACCGTTCCTTTTCTATTCATGTCAGCATTTCGTATAGAGGTTATTATATCAGCAATAGTATCTCTACCCATTATGTAAAATCAGCGGTGTCTCCAAATTATTAGATAATCAACATGTTTTTTTTTTTTTTTATTAGTTTATTATTTCTTTTATTTTTATTTTATGAAAAAAAAAAAATAAAAAAGTAAAGGTATATACGTGATACACAGTCTATTCTACTCATTTAAATACCCTATTTTTTATAATACCTCAGGAGCTAATGAAACAATTTTAGTAAAGTTTTGTCTCAACTCCCGTGCAATCGCACCAAAAACTCGAGTCCCTTTTGGATTGCCTTCTTGATCTATGATAACTGCAGCGTTGTCATCATATCTTATTATCATACCGTTGGCACGTTTGAGTTCTTTACAGGTACGTACAATTACAGCTCTTACCACTTCTGACCTTTCTAAAGGCGAATTGGGTATTGCTTCTTTGATCACAGCAACAATAACATCGCCAATACGAGCATATCGACGATTGCCAGCTCCTATGATTCGAATACACATCAATTTTCGAGCTCCGCTGTTGTCGGCCACAGTCAAATAGGTCTGAGGTTGAATCATATTTTTTTATATGGTCTTTCAATGTAAAAATAAATGCAAAGGACTAAAAATAAAAAGAAATATTGTTTGTCAAAAAAAACCTCCAGTTGTTCTTATTCAAAACAAAAGATCTATTTACTTTGGTTCTATATTCCTATCCTGAAATAATGAATTGAGTTCGTATCGGCATTTTAGATGCCGCTATTGAAATAGCTCTTCGGGCTATAGTTTCTGCTACTCCACTTATTTCATAAAGTATTCGACCTGGTTTGACAACAGCTACCCAATATTCGGGAGATCCTTTACCCGAACCCATACGGGTTTCCGCAGGCCTTACTGTAACCGGTTTGTCTGGAAAAATGCGTACCCAAATTTTTCCACCGCGACGTGCATTTCGTGTCATTGCCCGCCGCCCCGCTTCTATTTGTCTAGACGTGATCCAAGCAGGCTCAAGTGCCTGAAGAGCATATCTTCCAAAACAAATACAATTCCCCCGATAAGATATTCCCCTCAGTCTTCCTCTATGTTGTTTACGGAATCTGGTTCTTTTTGGGTTATAGTAGACGGTTTTTTGACTAATCCCATCTCTACTACAGAACCGGACGTGAGAATTTCTGCTCATCCGGCTCCTCGCGAATGAAAAAATAAATTTTATTTTAATTTGTTTTAAAAAGAGAAAATTAAAATATACACAGACTAATCCAATGAATCAAGTGATTCTTAGGGAGTCCCTTATTTTTAAAAATTTCTAGTTGGATCAGAACTAAATATTAAAAATAGAACTTAGCAATCCAATAGAAAAAAACAATTTTCGAAGGAATTTTCGCAGGCGAATATTTACTCGTTTCAGCTCTATTTCAATTAGAGAATTAGTTTCGGGTGCGTTCCGCCATCCTTCCCAATGAATCATTAGGATTCATTTTTACGTGAATCTTATGTATTCAAGGGTTTCATCGTTCCCACCGCTTTTTGATTAATGGTTAGGCCTGAATTTAACAACGGAGCTTTTGTTCGTGAGCCAATCCCCTTAGTCTTTATTGGCTTGAAGCTCAGACATTTTTTCTATGACTCGATTCATATTATATAATTATGTGTGAATCTGTATTAATGCTTTATTACATTGTCGTTTATGAGCTGTTTCAAGGACCTTACATATTACATCGGAATCATATAGCTTTTTTATTCTTATTCAGTTTTTTTCTTTCTCTCACCTTTCCATTTATCCGTATCCTTTAAATATATTTAAAATATATTTTTTATCTATTTAAATTGTGTTTTGCTTAACAATTGATTAGATTTTTTGTTTCTGCTAAAAAAAAGTAAGTTGCTACAATCATAGTACTCAAATAGCCTATTTTGATTCCGTCTTTTTTGACTCTTTCTTTGGATTCAGATAATGTGATGCGATGAGTTGGTTATTTGTTCCATAGTTATTAGTTCATACTTTATATTATAGGTTCTTATGTTTAACAAAAACCGACGAGTCACACACTAAGCATAGCAATTCTATTAAAAAAAAGGTCAATCAAATTTTTATTTAACCTTTTGGGATTAAAAATTATAATTGGTTTGATGGAAAAAAAAGAACCAAAAGGGTTATCATTTTTGGTTCTATTCTTAAATTAAAATAGAAAGACAAATAAAGTCTTATTTTTTATCGTCGCTAAATATCCAAATTTTGATACCCAATACCCCGTATATAGTTCGAACGGTATAAGCACAATAATCAATTTTTGCACGAATGGTTTGTAACGGAACCCTTCCCTCTCTTATCCACTCGATACGTGCAATTTCTTTTCCGTCGATACGTCCGGCTATTTGTATTTGAATTCCTTTTGTATCCGCTTGTTCAGTTAATTCAATAGCCTTTTTCATTGCTTTTCGAAACGATACCCTATTTTTTAATTGGCCGGCTATAAATTCAGCAAGAATATTAGGGTTCCCATAAGGTTTTGCAATTCTTGTAATAGCAATGTTGAGTTTTCGGTTTACACAATTCAATTCTTTTTGTATATTTTTTTTTAGGTCGTCAATTCCTCGTGATTTATTTTCTATTAATAACTTTGGGAATCCCATATAGATTATTACCTGTATCAGATCTATTCTTTTTTGAATTTCTATACGTGCAATTCCTTCCACACCTGAGGATGTTCTTGTATTTTTTTGTACATAATTTTTGATACAATCCCTTATCTTTTGATCTTCTTGTAGACCCTCAGAATAATTCTTTGATTGTGCAAACCAAAGGGAATAATGACCTTGGGTTGTACCAAGTCTGAAACCAAGTGGATTTATTTTTTGTCCCATATTACCCCATCATACTTACTTTAAAAAAACTCCAGAAATTCGGCATAGTCTCGATCGAGTAAGACGCTGTCTTGATAAGTTTTAGCTAAACGTCGTATATATTCGTCAAAGTTGTTATAGTAGGTTAGATCTCTTAATACAATAGTTATATGACAAGTAGGTCTTTTTATCAAATAACTACGCCCTCGGGCTTGCGGTTTTAATCTTTTTAAGGTAGTTCCGTTGTTAACTTCAGCTTTCCAAATTATTAATTTTTCTTTGTTGAACTTTTTATTGTGACTAGCATTTGCTGCTGCAGAATAAATCAATTTAAAAATGGGATAGCATGCTCGATAGGGCATAAGTTCTAATATCATAAGGCTTTCCTCGTAGGAACGCCCGCGGATTTGATCAATTACTCTTCGTGCTTTGTGAGGTGACATAGATATATATTGGCCTAAAGCATATACATCATCTTTTCTCCTTGGTCGTTTCATAAACTTTACCTCTAATTATGAATATATTTTTCTATATTTTTATATATTTAATTATTATTTATTTAATATGAACTTAATTTAATATGAACTTAACGACGAGATTTATTATCGTTTTTTGCATGTCCCCGGAAATTTAGAGTTGGTGCAAATTCTCCTAATTTATGACCTACCATACGATCCGTTATGTAAATGGGCAAGTGTTCCCTTCCATTATGGATAGCAATTGTATGACCAATCATTGTGGGTATAATGGTAGATGCTCGAGACCAAGTGACTATTATTTCTTTTTCCGCCTTTGTGTTAAGCTTATCAATTTTTCGTAATAAATGATTCGCTACAAAAGGATTTTTTTTTAGTGAACGTGTCACAGTTAATTACTCCTATTTTT